CTGTTCATTGTACATATCCATTTTTGTTAGGAATTCCGTACAAAAAAATACAAATGATCTTGAACTACAGCATCTGACCATATATGTATTACAATAAATAAGGAGGATTTTCAATGCGAGATATAAAAACATATCTTTCCACAGCGCCTGTGCTAACTACTCTATGGTTTGGGTCTTTAGCGGGTCTATTGATAGAAATTAATCGTTTATTCCCGGATGCTTTGTCATTCCCTTTTTTCTAGTTATTAGTTATTAATATTATATTAATATTATTAATATAATATGCGAAAAAAATGAAGAAAATTTGAGATACAATTCTACGTGACGTGACTAAAACTTAGTCCCCCTTTTTTTCAGTTCTTTAGGATAGGAAGGAAAGAGAAAGAAAAAGTATATTGAACCTCAGCAAAAATCCGGTGGATCTAAGATCCCATTTTGGAGAACAGAAATGGAAAGGGGGTCCAGTCTAAGGTAAAAAAAAAAGCTCCACGAAATCATAGCATAAAAAAAAGATACTTAAATGAAATACTGGGATTAGGATAGGAATAATTGATAGTTAGAAAAAAATTGTATTACTTACATTATTACTATATATATAATAATATTCTATTAATATTAATTAGAATTACAACAAAATATTTAGAAATTCCATTTCTAATTAGTAACTTCTATTGATATTGATTTTTTTTCTTTTTTGTTCTTTTCGTCTTCTTAGGTTCGGGTCGAAAACAGAAGAGTTAAGTTGATCAAACAAAAATACAAAGGGGGTTCATGGCTAAGGGTAAAGATATCCGAGTTAGAGTTATTTTGGAATGTACCAGTTGTGTCCAAAATGGTGTCAATAAGGAATCGCCAGGCATTTCTAGATATATTACTCAAAAGAATCGGCACAATACACCCAGTCGATTAGACTTGAGAAAATTTTGTCGATATTGTCACAAGCATACGATTCATGGGGAAATAAAGAAATAAATCGAACGTGTGTTTGATCTTTCAAGGGGGCAGGAAAAGGAAGAACTTAACATATCTTAACATAAACATATATATATATAATATACAAATAAAAATATAGAATATACAAAAAAACCTATTTCGGTCGGATCTGAAATGAATAAAGAAAATAAAGAAATAGAATTTTAGAGATAAGGAATAAACCATGGATAAATCCAAGCAACCTTTTCGTAAATCCAAGCGATCTTTTCGTAGGCGTTTTCCCCCAATTGAATCGGGGGATCGAATTGATTATAGAAACATGAGTTTAATTAGTCGATTTATTAGTGAACAAGGAAAAATATTATCTAGACGGGTGAATAGATTGACCTTGAAACAACAACGATTAATTACTATTGCTATAAAACAAGCTCGTATTTTATCTTTGTTACCTTTTCTTAATAATGAAAAACAGTTTGAGAGAGCCGAGTCAATCCCTAGAACTACCGGTCCTAGAACCAGAAACAAATAGATATACTCTTCCATTGATTCAAAACTTCAATCGGAATTCAAGCTCAGATTGATGTTTTGTTCGAAAAGCCTCAAATCCAGATTTAATTGTTGTGTTATAAGAAACAACAAATAGGGAAAGAATAAATCTTTTTTTTTTTGAAAGATGTTCGTTCATTTCTACTACTTATCTTATCTGAATTTTTTTTATTCTATCTTCCCGGAGAATGGACTCCGGGGAATGCAATTCGGTTTCAATCATTCCTATATATGACTTTAGAATGTCTTTTATTTCATAATTTTATTGGAAATCATGTAAAGACAATTTTTATTTGATATAGCTATTTGCGCAAGTATTTTACGATTAAGAAGTAATTGCTTCTTGTACAGATTGTGTATTAATCTACTATAACTATAGAATACCCCTTTCTCACGAGCCGCTGCATTTATCCGAGCGATCCACAAACGACGAAAGTCCCTCTTTTGCCTGCCCCTATCTCGATGAGAGGAAACCAAAGCTCTCATTTTCTGTTGAGTAATGGTTCGAGTAAGTCTTGAATGCGCCCCTATAAAGGTTGATGCAAATAAACGAATTTTTGTTCGACGTCTCCGAGCTATATATCCTCGTCTAACTCTGGTCATTGAATCAAATTACACTTTAATGAATGAATAACTAATTGATTTCTCTTCTTTCAGTCATCCTTTTATCCCCCGGTTGATTAATAACAAAACGGATTATTCCGATATATAAAATATAAATTCCAATGGCTTTTGCTACTATGACCTTCCCAACCACTATTTTGAATCCTTCCAGGTAAAATACCTAGAAATAAGAAATTCTAACGATATTAAATAAAAGCAAAAAATAGTGGGTTCCATCGTTTCTATGGTTATTTCATAAACGGTGAGGTCCTCTCTATACACCGGAGCCTCTTCTTTCATTTAATCAAATGTTATTGTAAACTTGTATAGTTCACTCTCTTTGGCTCTACCAATCAATTATACAGTAATAGATCTTTTCACAAAAAAGGCTATCCATACAGTGACGGCATTTAATTATGAAAGTTGGCTAGGTAGCTGACCTTGTTAGTCCGTTCTTTCAAGAAAGGGAGCATAACCTTTTTGCTTCTTGTAGTACTATTTCCTCCGCTTAATGGATAACTATTTGCTACCAATGGGGAATTGCTTTTCATCTCAAATTGAGGTGATTGGATTTGCACCAATGGAAACCATAAATTTCATACACAAAAAATATAGGTATATGATAGATCCTCATCCTCATTTTTAGATAGTAAAAATGGCTTTTTCCACTCTATCTATCCTATTGCTGATTGGTACTGGAAAAATGGTTTCGTTTGTTCGAACTCATGATCTAAACGAGTCGCACATACACCCTAGTACATGTTCCCCGACGCTGAGGACATCCTCGAAGTGCGGGGGATTTCGTGATTTTTCTTATTGGCTGTCTTGTGTTTCTAATAAGTTGTTTAATTGTCGGCATATCATACATATATATAATATAATAGGTTGGTTTAGATCGATCTTAACCTGATGATTGATGATTATGAATTATTTCTATTCAATATCAAATCACGAAAAATTCGAATTCTGATTTGAAACGGAATCATGTATTTACACGAAATCTCCAGTATTTTCATTTTCGACCGCTACAAGATCAACAATACCATGAGCTTGGGCTTCTGTTGCTGACATAAAAACATCCCTTTCCATGTCTTCGGATATAACCCATAAAGGGTTGCCCGTTCTTTGTACATAAACCTTTGTGAGGGTTTCGCGAAGTTTCAGTAGTTCTTCCGCTTCCAGGATAAATTCCCCTGCTTGTGCCTCATAAAAAGAACTAGCAGGTTGGTGAATCATGACCCTGATAATATTGATATAACATCATGCATGAACGGTTCTTCTATCTTGCAGGATTGGGCTAAAGTAAGGGATAAAAAAACAAGAAGAAAAAAAACAAATAGAATGGAACAGCCGTACAGGCATCTTTTGTGCATTGCATACGGCTCTGCAATGGCATTTCTTCCTCCCTTCTCTTCAATTTCTATTCTATCGAAGAAAAAAATAGAATCCATCCGATCCAGATCGTTGAATGATCCATTTACCACCCTTCCTTTCGTATTGTAGGAGTCAAAAAATACTATGATGGTTCTGTTGCTTTCTATATTTATCTCGTCTGTGATTTAGCAATCCCAAAGTTTCTTTTTTTTTTTCATTTTCGTACTCTTTCTTTCGTAACGTAACTATCATAAAGATAAAGAGACTTCTGGTGTGGAAGAAAAATGGTTTGTGACGCTGAAATGTACTCCTGACACATAAGATCAAATCGGAATAACCTTTGTTTCATACTACTATCTCGATACAAAATCTCATGTTAGGAAAAACAATACTAGTTTGTTCATATCGAACTCGAAGTGCCATGCTATTATTACCTATTTTTCATATTATTCACATTCGATATGGCGAAGGCATAGTCTTCTTCTTTTTTTTTTCAAATAAAAACTCATTGGCGCCAAGCGTGAGGGAATGCTAGACGTTTGGTAATTTCTCCTCCGACCAGAATGAAAGATCCCATTGAAGCGGCTAATCCCATGCAAATTGTATGCACATCGGGCGAAACAAATTGCATAGTATCATAAATGGCTATTCCTGGTATTACCCATCCGCCAGGAGAGTTTATAAACAAATAAAGATCCCTAGTATCATCTTCTATACTGAGATATACCATGAGACCAACAAGTTGATTTGAGATCTCACTATCAACTTCTTGGCCTAAAAAAAGTAATCTTTCTCGATAAAGTCGGTTGATTAGGACAAAATTGTATCCCCTTTGAACCGTACGCGCATCTTTGGATGCATACGGTTCAAAAAAAATTGTGAAAAAAGAACCAATGTGTCGATTCCAATCCTATCTCTTTTTTTTGTAACAGATTTCCGTTTTTCTAATGAAAATAAAGGGGTTTTTCTTCTATTTTTCAAAAAAAAAAACATAAGTTTTGGCTCCCTTCCATATCCCTAAAAAAAAAGAATTTACTGAACTTCATTTTTTGTATTAACCTTTCATTGATGTATTGTTTCGTCGAGATTCAAATCACGATGTCATTTTCTTGTTCCTGAATGGGTCCTTTCAATTCTTTTAGGTTCATGTTCTACTCCGGGGAAAGATCTATCCGAATTCTATTTGCACATATAGGACAAATAATCTCAGTACCATTTCTTTTTGCTACGACTTTAAAAATTCGTTTTATGCCTCTCCCAAACTATTCGATGTATTCATCATATTGGTTGGCATGTCAGTTTGAGATCACTCCTATAATTGAATTCAATATTACGAATCGTCTATGCTACAAGCGGTAATTGTAAATATATTACTATTACCAATTTGTTTGGTATTTTCTGAACGGAGCCTGGATATTTGATTTTTTTAGTCCAAGTCAACCATAAATTCTTCTAATTGATAATATTGATCCTCAATAGAAATTGATCCAATTTCACTTCACGCTCCGAATGATTGAAGAACCAATCAATACAATATTTCTTGG